TCAGAAAAATATTTCTCGGGAATTCCAGATATTCTATGTTTCTTTCCCGCACCAATTGCCAATTTTTTTTCTTGGTCATTGAGATTCACGGATAATTCAGATTAATATTTAGGGATAGATCTTACCCCCCCTTTTTTATCCCCTCAAACAAACCGAAATGATTGAAGTTTTTCTATTTGGAATCGTCTTAGGTCTAATTCCTATTACTTTGGCAGGATTATTTGTGACTGCATATTTACAATACAGACGTGGTGATCAGTTGGACCTTTGATTGAGTAACATTTCTTTTTTTGATTGACCTCCTACAGGGAGGAGGTCAAATTCCAGTTGCAATTCAACTTTGTTTTGTTAAGTTATTTTATTGTGATTCGACATACATAAGATAGACGGAATCACGCTCTGTAGGATTTGAACCTACGACATCGGGTTTTGGAGACCCGCGTTCTACCGAACTGAACTAAGAGCGCTTTCAAAGAAAATTTTTTTCCACTTAACTTCTAACACATCTCGCATAAATATAGTATCCAAAAATGAAAGATTATGCCCCATTTTAGTCGATCTCAATTAATCTCTCGTTACTGCCCATAGGAGAAGTAATAGGTAGGGATGACAGGATTTGAACCCGTGACATTTTGTACCCAAAACAAACGCGCTACCAAGCTGCGCTACATCCCTTTTTAAAATTGTTGTACAGTGTCATTGTACAAAATACCTGTCTTGTTTTCCATATCTTTATTTTCTCCTCTATCTATATAGAACTTTCTTGCCATTTCTTGTTTTTGGTTTCATATAATAAAAGAATTATATACATCTGAAACCCAACCTAACATATAAAAAAGAATGAATATTTATCCGTAATGCTCAGGAAGAAGGGGTCATCTTTTTCTTTTTTAGTGACAGGAAAATCTCATCTATTGGTTCATTGTACATATCCATTTTTGTTAGGAAATCCGCGTAAAAATAAATAAAAATGATCTTGAACTACAGCATCTGACAATATATGTATTACAATAAAGAAGGAGGATTTTCAATGCGAGATCTAAAAACATATCTCTCCGTGGCACCTGTGTTAACTACTCTATGGTTTGGGTCTTTAGCGGGTCTATTGATAGAAATTAATCGTTTATTCCCAGATGCCCTGTCATTCCCCTTTTTTTAATTCTAGTTATTGATATGCGAAGAAATGAAGAAATATAATTCCACATGACGTAACTAAAACCTCGCCTCTCCCTTTCAATTCTTTAGAATAGTAAGGAAAGAGAAGGAAAAAGTGTATTGAACCTCATAAAAAATCCGGTAGATCCAAGATCGAATTTGGGAAAACAGAAATAAAATTTAAATGTGTATCCAGTCTAGGGTGGGCTCTACGAAATCATAGCATAGAAAGAAGATACTTAAATGAAATATTGGGATTTAGGATAGAAATAATTGATAGTTAGAAAGAAATTGTATTACTTAATTATTATTCTATTTTGTATTACTTAACTTAATATATACTATATTAATACATATTCTATTAATTAGATAATAAATTAATTAGATAAGATAATAAGAAGAATTACAACGAAATGCTTAGAAATGGAATTTCTAACTAGTAACTTCTATTGATTTTTTTCTTCTTCTTCGGTTCGGATCGAAAATATAAGACTTAAGTTAAGTCGATACAAAATCTAAAGGAGGTTCATGGCCAAGGGTAAAGATGTCAGAGTCAGAGTTATTTTGGAATGTACCAGTTGTGTCCGAAATAGTGTCAATAAGGAATCGCGGGGCATTTCTAGATATATTACTCAAAAGAATCGCCACAATACACCCAGTCGATTAGAATTGCAAAAATTTTGTCGCTATTGTCATAAGCATACGATTCATGGGGAAATCAAGAAATAGATCGAAGGGAACATCATGTGTTCGATCTTTCCAAAGAACAGGACAGGAAGAGTAAGAACTTAACATATATAATATACATAATATATACAAATCAAACCCGATTTTATGTAGATATTCTTTCATGTGTATAGATATATAGTATATGAATGAAATAATATATGAATCAAAGCCTATTTCGGTTGGATCCGAAATGAATAAATAAATAGAACTTTAGAGATAAGGAATAAACCATGGATAAATCCAAGCAACCTTTTCGTAAATACAAGCGATCTTTTCGTAGGCGTTTGCCCCCAATTGGATCGGGGGATCGAATCGATTATAGAAACATGAGTTTAATTAGTCGATTTATTAGCGAACAAGGAAAAATATTATCTAGACGAGTGAATAGATTGACCTTGAAACAACAACGATTAATTACTATTGCTATAAAACAAGCTCGTATTTTATCTTTGTTACCTTTTCTTAATAATGAGAAACAATTTGAGAGAGCTGAGTCGATCCCAAGAACTATTGGTCCTAGAACCAGAAATAAATAGGCATACTCCTCAATTGACTCAAAAATTCAATTGGAACTCAAGCTCAGATTGATGTTTTGTTCGAAAAGGCCTAGAATCCTGATTTGATTCTTGTGTTATAATATAAGAAACAAAAATGGGGGAGAAGAAGAAATATTTTTTTTTATTGAAACATGTTCGTTCATTTCTACTACTTATCTTAATTTATTTTTATTCTATATCTTCCTGGAGTTCATTCTCCGGGGAATTCCCTTTCAATCATTCCTGTATATTACTTTTGAATCTCCTTTATTTGATAATTTTATTGGAAATCATGTAAAGACAATTCTTATTTGATATAGCTATTTGCGCAAGTATTTTACGATTAAGAAGCAATTGCTTCTTGTACAGATTGTGTATTAATATACTATAACTATAGAATACCTTATTCTCACGAGTTACTGCGTTTATCCGAGTGATCCACAAACGACGAAAATCCCTCTTTTGTCTGCCTCTATCTCGATGAGAGGAAACCAAAGCTCTCATTTTCTGTTGAGTAATCGTTCGAGTAAGTCTTGAATGAGCCCCTCTAAAGGTTGATGCAAATAAACGAATTTTTGTTCGACGTCTCCGAGCTGTATATCCTCGTTTAACTCTGGTCATTGAATCAGATTAAAGCTTAATGAATAACTAATTGATTTCTCTTCTTTCAGTCATCCTTTTCCCCTTCCCCGGTCGATTAATAACAAAACGGATTATTCCGATATATAAAATATCAATTCCAATGGCTTTTGCTACTATGACCTTCCCAACCACGATTTTGTATTCTATTCCTTCCAGTTATTTCACTGGAAATAAGAAATTAGAATGATACTAAATAAAAAAAAAATAGTGGGTTCCATCGTTTCTATGGTTACCTCTTAAACGGTGAGGTCCTCTCTATACACCGGAGCCTCTTCTTTCATTTAATCAAATGTTATTGTTAACTTGTATAGTTCACACTCTTTGGCTCTACCTATCTACAGTAATAGCTCTTTTCACAAAAAGAGTTATCCATACAGTGACGGCATTTAATTATGAAAGTTGGCTAGGTAGCTGACCCTGTTAGTCCGTTCTTTCAAGAAAAGGAGCATAACCTTTTTGCTTCTTATGATACCATTTCCTCCGCTTAATGGATAACCATTTGCTACCAATGGGGAATTGCTTCTTATTTCAAATCTAGATGATTGGATTTGCACCAATGGAAACCATAAATTCCATATACAATATGGGTATATGATAGATCTTCTCTATCTATCCTATTCATTGGTACCGGTCATTGATACTGAAAAAATTGTCTCATTTGTTCGAACTTATGATCTGAACGAGTCGCACATACACCCTAGTACATGTTCCTCGACGCTGAGGACATCCTCTAAGAGCGGGAGATTTTGTAACATTTCTTATTGGCTGTCTTGTGTTTCTAATAAGTTGTTTAATAGTTGGCATGTCGTATGTATATATATGTATATATAGAATAAAATGGGTTGGTTTAGATCGATCTTAACCTGATGATTGATCATCATGAATTATTTCTATTCAATATCAAATCACAGAAAATTTGAATTATGGTTTGAAATAAAATAGATTTATATGAAATCCCCAGTATTTTCATTTTCGACCGCTACAAGATCAACAATGCCATGAGTTTGGGCTTCTGTTGCTGACATAAAAACATCCCTTTCCATATCCTCGGATACAACCCATAAAGGGTTGCCCGTTCTTTGTACATAAACCTTTGTTAGGGTTTCGCGAAGTTTCAGTAGTTCTTCCGCTTCCAGGATAAATTCCCCTGCTTGTGCCTCATAAAAAGAACTAGCAGGTTGGTGAATCATAACCCTGATGATATTGATATAACATCATGAACGGTTCTTCTATCTCGCATGATTGGGCTAAACTAAAGTAGGGGATAAAAAAATAACAAGAAAAAAAATCAAATAGAATTGAATAACCGTACAGGCATCTTTTGTTCATTGCATACGGCTCTGCAATGGAATTGACTTTTTCTTCTCTTCTATTCTATCGAAGAAAGAAATAGAATCCATCTAATCCAGATCGTTGAATGATCCATTTACCACCCTTCCCTTCGTAGAAGTAAAAAAGAATACTATGATGGTTCTGTTACTTTATATATTTATCTCGTCTGTGATTTAGCAATCCCAAAGTTTCTTTTTGATACGATCAAATAAGTCAAAAATGATCTTTTTTTTTCATTTTCGTACTCTTTCTTTCATAGCATAAGTATCAGAAAGAGACTTCTGGTGTGGAAGAAAAATGGTTTGTGACGCTGAAATGTACTCCCGACACATAAGATAAAATCGGAAATAACCTTTATTTCATACTACTATCTCGATACAAAATCTCATGTTATGAAAAAACAATAATGGTTTGTTCATATCGAACCCGAAGTGCCATGCTATTATTACTTATAATTTTCTTTTATAATCAATGTGGCGAAGGCATAGTCTTCTTTTTTTTTTTTCAATCAAATAAAAACTCATTGGCGCCAAGCGTGAGGGAATGCTAGACGTTTGGTAATTTCTCCTCCGACCAGAATAAAAGATCCCATTGACGCGGCTAATCCCATGCATATCGTATGCACATCAGGTGACACAAATTGCATAGTATCATAAATGGCTATTCCTGGTATTACCCATCCGCCGGGAGAGTTTATAAACAAATAAAGATCCCTAGTACCATCTTCTATACTGAGATATACCATGAGACCAACAAGTTGATTCGAGATCTCGCTATCAACCTCTTGGCCTAAAAAAAGTAATCTTTCTCGATAAAGTCGGTTGATTAGGACAAAATTGCATCCCTTAGGAACCGTACGTGCACCTTTGGATACATACGGTTCAAAAAAATTGTGAAAAAGAAAAAAAAGAATCAATGTGTCGATTCCAGTTTTATTTCTTTTTTTTTATGTAACAGGTTTTCTTAATGAAAGGTCTTCTATTAAAAAAAACGAGATGAGTTTAGGCTCCCTTCCCTCTAAAAAAAAAAGAGATTACTGAACTTATTAAACTAACCTATCATTGATGTATTGTTTCATCGATATTAAAATCACGATGTCATTGTCTTGTTCCTGAATGGGCCCTTTCAATTCTTTTAGGTTCATGGTCTACCCCGGGAAAAGATCTGTCCGAATTCTATTTGCACATATAGGACAAATGGTCTCAGTACCATTTTTTTGTTATGACTTCTCTTTTTTTTTTTTTGTTAATTTCGTGTCTTGCTTTCCCAAAACTATTTGATGTATTCATCATACTATTCCGTTGGTCGGCAATTTGGGATCACTACTATCACTACTAAAGTAATAGTAGGTATAAGAATCATTTATGATACAAGTGGTAATCATACATATATTATATTAACAATTTGTTATCGATTTGGTATTTTCTGAACGGAGCCTGGATACTTTATTTTATCAGTCCAAGTAAACCATAAATTCTTCTAAATTGATAATATTGATCCCCAATATAAAATAAATTGATCTAATTGCACTTCACGCTCCGAATGATTGATTGATGCCTCACTCAATACAATATCTCTTGGGCGAAACAGAGGATATCTCGATCAGGGGAGAGAACGGGTAAATCCCATATGACCCAATATGTCTGACAAGTCGCACTATACGTCAACCCAAACCGCATCTTCCTCTCCAGGACTCCGAAAAGGTACTTTTGGAACACCAATGGGCATTAAATTAAAGAAAAAAATTTAGTACTATACTTCACTTTAATATGGAAACGTAACAATCAATGGTTTATTGTCTTCATCCCTTTTTTCTCTTTATTCTATTTGATACATAGATTGGAAAGTTTATAGAGTAAGACAGAATGAATAAAGAAAAAATTTGAACGAAGAAATCGATCGTTCGAATGATAAACAAGTATCTATCCATTCGTTCCCCAAAAATGGGACCAATCCTCCCATTGCGTATTGGTACTTATCGGGTATAGAATAGATCTGCTTCTCTTTGTTCTTACGAACAAAATTGTTCCGTTATTTTCACGTTATTTTCAATGGAATGGAATAAATATTAATCCTTTCTGATACGGAATCTACTGAAAAGGTTAGGTACATGGTTAGTATATATAGTCTTTTCCAATGCGATAAAATAAAGTGGCATAGTGTCTATTTTTCTTTGATAAAGAGGTATTTCCATGGGTTTACCTTGGTATCGTGTTCATACTGTCGTATTGAATGATCCCGGTCGATTGCTTTCTGTTCATATAATGCATACAGCTCTAGTTTCTGGTTGGGCTGGTTCGATGGCTTTATATGAATTAGCGGTTTTTGATCCCTCTGATCCCGTTCTTGATCCGATGTGGAGACAAGGTATGTTCGTTATACCCTTCATGACTCGTTTAGGAATAACCAATTCGTGGGGCGGTTGGAGTATTTCAGGAGGAACTATAACAAATCCGGGTATTTGGAGTTATGAAGGTGTGGCAGGGGCACACATAGTGTTTTCCGGTTTGTGCTTCTTGGCAGCTATCTGGCATTGGGTATATTGGGACCTAGAAATATTCTGTGATGAACGTACGGGAAAACCTTCTTTGGATTTGCCCAAGATCTTTGGAATTCATTTATTTCTCTCAGGGGTAGCTTGCTTTGGCTTTGGCGCATTTCATGTAACAGGTTTGTATGGTCCTGGAATATGGGTGTCCGATCCTTATGGACTAACTGGAAAAGTACAATCTGTAAATCCAGCGTGGGGCGCGGAAGGTTTTGATCCTTTTGTTCCGGGAGGAATAGCCTCTCATCATATTGCAGCGGGTACATTGGGCATATTAGCAGGCCTATTCCATCTTAGTGTTCGTCCGCCTCAACGTCTATACAAAGGATTACGTATGGGCAATATTGAAACTGTACTTTCCAGTAGTATCGCTGCTGTTTTTTTTGCAGCTTTTGTTGTTGCTGGAACTATGTGGTATGGTTCAGCAACTACCCCAATCGAATTATTTGGTCCTACTCGTTATCAGTGGGATCAGGGATACTTTCAGCAAGAAATATATCGAAGAGTTAGTGCCGGGCTAGCCGAAAATCTTAGTTTATCGGAAGCTTGGTCTAAAATTCCCGAAAAATTAGCTTTTTATGATTATATTGGTAATAATCCGGCAAAGGGGGGATTATTCAGAGCAGGCTCAATGGACAATGGGGATGGAATTGCTGTTGGATGGTTAGGACACCCCGTCTTTAGAGATAAAGAAGGGCGCGAGCTTTTTGTACGTCGTATGCCTACTTTTTTTGAAACATTTCCGGTAGTTTTGGTAGATGAAGACGGAATTGTGAGAGCTGATGTTCCTTTTAGAAGGGCAGAATCAAAGTATAGTGTTGAACAAGTAGGTGTTACTGTTGAGTTCTATGGTGGCGAACTTAATGGAGTAAGTTATTCTGATCCTGCTACTGTGAAAAAATATGCTAGACGTGCCCAATTAGGTGAAATTTTGGAATTAGATCGGGCTACTTTGAAATCCGATGGTGTTTTTCGTAGCAGTCCAAGGGGTTGGTTCACTTTTGGGCATGCTACGTTTGCTTTGCTCTTCTTTTTCGGACACATTTGGCATGGCGCTAGAACCTTGTTCAGAGATGTTTTTGCTGGTATTGATCCAGATTTGGATGCTCAAGTGGAATTTGGAGCATTCCAAAAACTTGGAGATCCAACTACAAGGAGACAAGTAGTCTGATACGACATTGTTGTGGTATCTTTCGCCTCTATTTTTTTTTATTTGACATTGGGTATCAGAGAAATCTTGACTTGAATCACCATCTTTTCTTTGACTTTTTTTCTTTCTTTATATGATATGGTAAATGATCCCAAATGAATAGGTGTGGAAGCTATAATTGTAAACCACGATCGAATCCATGGAAGCATTGGTTTATACATTCCTTTTAGTCTCGACTTTAGGGATAATTTTTTTCGCTATCTTTTTTCGAGAACCACCTAAGGTTCCGACTAAAAAAATGAAATAACCTTTCGAAATAATTTAATTGAAGTAATGAGCCTCCCATATTGGGAGGCTCATTACTTCAACTAGTCCCCGTGTTCTTCGAATGGATCTCTTAGTTGTTGAGAGGGTTGCCCAAAAGCGGTATATAGGGCGTACCCAGTAAAGCTTACAAGTAAACCAGATATGGAGATGGCGACTAGGGTTGCTGTTTCCATTTTTAGATAATTTCAAGATCACAATGGATCTACGATAAGATCATTTATTTACAACTACAACGGAATAGTATACAAAGTCAACAGATCTCAACCAATCATTAAATAGGATTTATGGCTACACAAACCGTTGAGGATAGTTCTAGATCTGGGCCAAGACGAACTACTGTAGGGGATTTATTGAAACCATTGAATTCGGAATATGGTAAAGTAGCTCCGGGATGGGGGACTACACCACTTATGGGGGTCGCAATGGCTCTATTTGCGATATTCCTATCTATTATTTTGGAAATTTATAATTCTTCCGTTTTACTGGATGGAATTTCAATGAGTTAGGTTTATAAGAACTATGAAGTCCTAGTCTTTCAATCAAAGAAAAAATTACTTTAGACTTGGATTTCTAGACCATTCTATTCTGGTAGTTCGACCGTGGAATTTATTTGTTTCGGTATTTCCGGAATATGAGTGTGTGACTTGTTATAATTGATCCTATTGATAATACATAGAATGGACCTGTTATCTCTATCAAGATGATTCTACCTCGTCGGATATTTATTCTAGTATCTGGAGCACGGAATATATAGAATAGATCAAGAAAAGAAATATTTGAACTATGATTCATACCTACTATTTATTCAGACCTCGCAACCGGACTCAAAAAAAATTCAAATAGGTATTTCCTAAATCAAACGAATTTTATTCCTTCAGATTTATTTTGACCGAAGGATAACTCTTTCTCTAGATTTTGTTGAGTCATTACATCCATTCATTCAATAAGTGATCATCAAAGGTTCTTACTCAGAGAACCTTTGAGTTTAGCTTGAGGCTAAATCATCGTGGTTCTAGTATGAATCTGAGGTTTCAATTGATTCATAGGGTCTCAACAAGAGAATTCCTATCAATAGTAAAACAAGAGTAAATCCGCAGTACGCACAAAAAAAAAACAAAAAATCAAATAACAAATAAAAAATAGGGAAGAGAAGATTCAAGAGGCCTGTAACGATCAACATAAAGAAAGACAGATGAGCCAACTTGATATTTTTTGGCATTATCATCACAAAGAAGAGATTCCGGATTTTTGTTACTTCGTATCTTCGAGGCAAATCGAATCAAGTGGTTAATGAAGTTTTTAACTTTCTATTATATATCCGTTGAAATCAGTATTTGTGTGTTTCCACTTGAGCCGTACGAGATGAAATTCTCATATACGGTTCTCAGAGGGGGAATTCCATTGGGTTACCTATCTCAATAAAGTATATGATTGGTTTGAGGAACGTCTTGAGATTCAGGCGATTGCAGATGATATAACTAGTAAATATGTTCCTCCTCATGTCAACATATTTTATTGTTTAGGGGGGATCACACTTACTTGTTTTCTAGTACAAGTAGCTACGGGTTTTGCTATGACTTT